CACGTCATGGGCATCCCGCCTTTCTATGTTCTATAGACTTGTATGTAACTATTGAGAGTGAAGATATTCTACATAATGTGAATATTCCACCCAAAAGTTTGCTTTTAGTTCAAAACGATCAATATGTAGAATCAGAACAAGTAATTGCTGAGATTCGCGCAGGAATATCCACTTTGAATTTTAAAGAGAAGGTTCGAAAACATATTTATTCTGATTCAGACGGAGAAATGCACTGGAGTACCGATGTCTATCATGCACCCGAATTTACATATGGTAATGTTCATCTATTACCAAAAACAAGTCATTTATGGATATTATTAGGAGGGCCGTGCAGGTCCAGTCTAGTCTACCTTTCGATCCACAAGGATCAGGATCAAATGAATGCGCATTCTCTTTCTGGCAAGCAAAGATATACTTCTAACCTCTCAGTAACCAACGATCAGGCGAGGCAGAAATTATTTAGTTCGGGTTTTTCTGGTAAAAAAGAAGATAGGATTCCTGATTATTCAGACCTTAATCGAATCATATGTACTGGTCAGTATAATCTCGTATATTCGCCTATTCTCCACGAGAATTATTATTTATTGTCAAAAAGGCGAAGAAATAAATTCATCATTCCACTACACTCGATTCAAGAACTCGAGAATGAACTAATGCCCTGTTCAGGTATCTCGATTGAAATCCCCGTAAATGGTATTTTCCGTCGAAATAGTATTCTTGCTTATTTCGATGATCCTCGATACAGAAGAAAGAGTTCGGGCATTATTAAATATGGGACTATAGAAACGCATTCAGTCATCAAAAAAGAGGATTTGATTGAGTATCGAGGAGTCAAGGAATTTAGGCCAAAATACCAAACGAAAGTAGATCAATTTTTTTTCATTCCTGAAGAGGTGCATATCTTGCCCGGATCTTCTTCCATAATGGTACGGAACAATAGTATCGTTGGGGTAGATACACAAATCACCTTAAATCTAAGAAGCCGAGTCGGTGGGTTGGTTCGGGTGGAGAGAAAAAAAAAACGAATTGAACTAAAAATCTTTTCTGGAGATATCCATTTTCCTGGCGAGACAGATAAGATATCCAGACATACCGGCGTTTTGATACCACCAGGAACAGGAAAAATAAATTCCAAGGAATCCAAAAAAGTTAAAAATTGGATCTATGTCCAACGGATTACACCTAGTAAGAAAAGGTTTTTTGTTTTAGTTCGACCTGTCGTCACATATGAAATAACGGACGGTATAAATTTAGCAACCCTTTTTCCACCGGATCCATTGCAGGAAAGGGATAATGTGCAACTTCGAATTGTCAATTATATCCTTTATGGAAATGGCAAACCGATTCGAGGAATTTCTGACACAAGTATTCAATTAGTTCGGACTTGTTTAGTATTGAATTGGAACCAAGACAAAAAAAGTTCTTCTTGCGAAGAAGCCCGTGCTTCTTTTGTTGAAATAAGGACAAATGGTTTGATTCGACATTTCCTAAGAATCAACTTAGTTAAATCCCCTATTTCGTATATCGGAAAAAGGAATGATCCGTCGGGGTCAGGATTGCTCTCTGATAATGGATCAGATTGTACCAATATCAACCCCTTTTCTTCCATTTATTCCTATTCCAAGGCAAAAATTCAACAATCTCTTAACCAACCTCAAGGAACTATTCATACGTTGTTGAATAGAAATAAGGAATGTCAGTCGTTGATAATTTTGTCATCAGCCAATTGTTCTCGAATGGGGCCATTCAAGGATGTAAAATATCACAGTGTGATAAAAGACTCAATTAAAAAAAATCCCCTAATTCCAATTAGGAATTCATTGGGCCCTTTAGGAACATGCCTTCCAATTGATAATTTTTATTCATCTTACCGTTTAATAACTCATAATCAGATCTTAGTAACTAACTATTTGCAACTTGACAATTTAAAACAGACCTTTCAAGTGATTAAATTAAAATATTATTTAATGGATGAAAATGGAAAAATTTTTAATCCCGATCCATGTCGTAACATTGTTTTAAATCCATTCAATTTGAATTGGTATTTTCTCCATCACAATTATTGTGAAGAGACATATAAAATAATTAGTCTTGGACAGTTTATTTGTGAAAATGTATGTATAGCCAAAAATGGACCGCCCCTTAAATCGGGTCAAGTTATACTTGTTCAAGTTGACTCGATAGTGATACGATCAGCTAAGCCTTATTTGGCCACCCCCGGAGCAACTGTTCATGGCCATTATGGGGAAACCCTTTACGAAGGAGATACATTAGTTACATTTATATATGAAAAATCGAGATCTGGTGATATAACACAGGGTCTTCCAAAAGTAGAACAGGTGTTAGAAGTGCGTTCGATTGATTCAATATCCATGAATCTAGAAAAGAGGGTTGAGGGTTGGAACAAATGTATAACAAGAATTCTTGGAATTCCTTGGGGATTCTTGATTGGTGCTGAGCTAACTATAGCGCAAAGCCGAATCTCTTTGGTTAATAAAAT